GGATCCTCTATGTGCTCCGAGATCTTAGGTCTGCTGTTGATTGTTGATACGGCTTGGCTCCCCAGGTCCGGGTAGGGATATGTATGTGAGAGAAACTGCTGCTAGTGAGGGGCATCTATTCTACTCTGATGCGAGGGAGGAATGCGTATTACGCTTTGAAGAATCCATGCCCTTCATTGCAGGATGAATCAGAGAGTAGTAGTCTATGCAAGAAGAGAAAGACGTCCCAGATACAACCACCCATTTCACTCAAAGATAGTCTCGTTTGGCCTAAGGTGAAAGACGCGGATTGCACAGAGATTAACATGATATAACCTCCGATCCGGCCTCAACACAGGAATAGCCCTGATCTGCACAACGTTATATCCCAGATCGTTAAGAATGCACAAAATAGGCCTACGTCCTACCAAGCCCCTCGATCCACCTACCTAGTACCAGTTCCATCACAACCGCAGCCCCTTGTTATCACCATTCCAAGCGCATCATTTTTCGCACCAAAGGTTCCGAAAATCCTGACACTAAGACCCATCCCAAAACCGATGGTTATCACCTATCCACCCTCGAAGGGACCCATCACTATAAGCCTCCTGGAACCTAACACGGGAAATCATGCTGTGCCTTGGAATTACGGCATCGAGGCTACTACCGAACAAGGGGAAAAGAGCCCGAGGTAGGTGGCAGAAATTGGAGGAATGACTCGTTCTGGAAGATGTTATACTCCAGAAGAGTTGGAACTAAGAAGGAAGAAAAGAAAGGATAAAATGGGAGATATTTTACCTGTCAAGCAGCAGAGGAAGAAATAAATAACGGAATTCTTGAGGATCATCAAGAACAGTGAATTCAGTGTGGTTGAACAACTCAATAAGATGCCAGTCTATCTTAGGTCTCCTGATAGCATCAGAAGCTCACAGGAATGCCTTACTCAAAATCCTCAATGAACCCCATGTCGCCTCCAATATTTCCACTATAAATCTGGTGGGACAACAAAAAGGTTATCACTTTTAGAGAAAATGCTTCTTGCCTTATCAGACTTCAGTCTGAACGTCTGGAAACCTAGGTGCATCGTATATATAGTAAGATAGACAGACCCCAGGGAACTACCTTTCTTCGAAGCGCGACAGGTCTACTTTTCATATTCCCGTAGATAAAGAACGAGAGTCGGCTTCCTTAAATATGTTCTTCCTCAGTAAGAAGAGGGGGAATATAGTAGTGCCCCAATTCTTCACTTTGAACCCCTCCTTTGACTTTCCTAAGGCATATTCGGGGAGGAGCCTATTTCAATTTTAAAAATTAATTCCTGCTATAGTCACTTCAACTGCTTATGAATGTAGTTCCCAGATTGCGAAGTTAAAGCGGAATTCCTTTCATTTAACTTGTGACGGTCATTCCCCTGTAGAAAAGAGGGAAAATATAATCTTTATTTTTGCTCGCAATAAAGTTAGCGTCCTGATGTCCCTTGTGTCGTTGAAAGGAGTCTAAAGCCAGATAAGATCATTCCCTAAGGGACTAGTCCTTCTATCTTACTTCTTCTACCCAATCAGCATGAAAAGGCATTGAAGGGTGCAATACTTCTATCTTTCTGCCACTTCGTCTTGTACCTGTCCTTTTGGGACAGCCTCTCTCTTCACACCTTGAACCAGGACTAAAACCTATCCCTTCTATTATGAATAAATCCTACTTAACCGCTAAAGGAACGTAGTTGCATTTCTATAAGGAGAGGGATTTAAGCTTGTTTGATAGAATAAGGGACAGGTATGTTTAATTGCAGGTTCTTTAGAGCTTGGAGTTTAGAAGCATACTTGTTAGAGTCAGGAGCGGAGATACTCGACTGATAAGGAGAGGAACGAAGTAGCGTGTTGTTGATAGAACAAGGTATGAAGTAGCTCGACATTATAAAAGGAGAGGGGTTGGCTGGCTTCCCATCGATAGGTGATACCCTAATTATAGCATGCTTCCTTTCTCTGGGTATGCCTTCGGCTTCTTCCTCAGGGTCATCCCCTGAATGAAAATTATGGGACTACGGAAAGGCTAAAGTCTGATTACCTGTTATTCAAGTAGCAAGGCTTGGTCTTCTGTGAGTGAAAGAACCCGGAGCGATTGGCTGAACTTACCCTAGCTCGAGAAACTTCTATCCCCGCTTTTGTTCAATTATAAATAAATAACAAGCAAGTTTGATGGAGATTTGTAGCATCATTCAAGTAAATACAGATTGAGATCGTAGAAACATGAGCTTGTGATATAGCTACACCTAATTCCGGACCGGTTAATGCAAGAACTATAAATAAAGGACCAAGATCTCCTATGAAATATAAAAGATCATTCATACATAGCATAGTCCAAGCGAACCCACTTAAAATCTTTACTAAACTATGACCGGCCATCATATTAGCAAATAAACGTATTCCTAAGCTTAATGCGCGAAAACAATAAGAGATTAGCTCAAGGAGTACTAAAAAAGGCGCTAACGGCAGTGGGACTCCTGCGGGTAATAAGAAGCTTAAAAAATGAAGCCCATTTCTTTGAAATCCCACTATAGTAATGCCAATAAAAATAGAAAATGAGAGACCCAAAGTAATGAGAAAATGACTTGTAACTGTGAAGCTATAAGGTATCATACCCTGAAGATTACAAAATAACAAAAAAGTAAAAGTGACAAAGATGCAAGGGAAAAACTGTTGTTTCACATTTCCGGAAAGACCACCTATTTGTTCGTTTACCAGGTTCGGCACGAAATCATAAATAAGCTCTACCAAGGATTGCCAAGCATTGGGTACTGACTTTCCTCCTCCCTTTTTAGTAACAAAATGAACCAGCAGTAAGACCAAACTGAGAGTGAGCAGCATAAACAAAGAGGGATTTGTGAATGAGAAATACAAGTCACCTATCTTCATAGGAAGAAAAGGGATTATCTCAAATTGTTCAAGAGGGCTGGGAACCACCCCCGACTCTAAGTATAAGTATAAGTTGTCGTTGTATAAGTATAAGTCTAACTGGAAGTACAAGTTCATGGCGAGTTAAGTTAAAATTCTGCTTTACTTTAAGCAATGAGAAAAGACTTGTCGAAAAGGAAATAGCCGGTTGGTTGATCCAGAAATGCAAGGGAGAAAGATGCACAAACGAAAAAGGAAAGAATTTATCGGGAGCAATATCAACTACCCGCTCTAATAGAATTCCATAAACACAACGCGAAGAGACTTTACTGAATGACTTGATCGATCGTACTGTACTAGAAAGACCATAATCCTTTCATACGCTATTTTTGATCCAATCTCGCACTTGGTCTGATCCTCTTTCTTGATGTTCCCTCACAGACCCTTTATGTAACCTGATCTTATTACGACGTATCTTTCTTGTCTTGATTGAATACATCATTGATTGAAACAATCATGCAAGAGGTCTGCTACGTCAATTGCGTGCGTAACGAGTTAGAACGGCACCATGTGAGATTCTCCGACTCGTTCGATTAATGGTGTTGCTGTCAGCCCTGTTCCTAGAGATCTGGGATGGAGGGACGCAAGATAGAGCAAGAGGTTTGTTTTCGCCCTTTTTATTTGAATAGGCAACTTTTACACACGGGAACTTACGAATAATGATTCCCTTTGACAGGAACTTGCTTATAAGAGACTCTCTTCGATGCAACTCAAAGGAAGTAGCTCCAGGAGTCCAGAGAGCAAGCAGCCAACGGTCGGAAGATGTTCTAGACTAGCGTGACCGGAACCTCTGAGGATAGAAAGCCCGCTGCTTACCATATTATGCTAGCAACTTCACACCGACAGAGAGCAAAGATAAGGCGGAATGGAGACCATAGGTCTCCGCGCCGGCTCAAAAAGAAAGGTTCTTACTCCGAGAAGACTTACCAAAAAGAGCCCGTTCAGGTCAGCAACTCGACCTTCGCCTACTTCGGAAGGATCCAATGAAAGTTGGCCCAATTGCTTGAACATAGAACCTTTGTATCCGAGAGTAGACCTGTCATTCAAGAGCAAATTACTTGACTATCAGCCCAAGGATCAGGGCAACCTCTTGGATATCTCGCTTCTTGGCCGCTCTTTACACTGTCCCACCATTTGGTGGTGTGCGGAGAAGATATATCCGGGGAAGCGCTTTGATAAGTATGCTATCCTTGGCGACGATATTTGTATCGCCGACTCAAAGGTCGCAGAAGTCTACCTATCTACACTTAAGGATTTAGGTGTGACTATATCACTTCCTAAGTCTTTAGTCTCAGATGTGGGTGGCGCTGAGTTTGCTAAGAAGTTTAGGTGTAAGAATTTAACAGTGGATTTATCCCCTCTCTTCGAAACCTGGCTAATTCCCATACAATACATTTATGGTATTCCCTTTGTCATCTCTATAAGATACAGAGGTTTTCCACTCTATGTCGATTGTATGGTATTGGTTATAGGCTTCTTGGTAAACTTAACCACACTAAGTCGTCTACAGTCTTACGGCTGAAGGCGATTTGGTTAAAGGCTAAGCTACCTTTCGAGTTGTGGCTTGGCCAGTGCTGTCCTGTCGACCCTTATTTAAAAGGTCGATTGATCTGGAAGCTTCAACAAGCTTTCAGACCTAAGGATCTTGTGGTGCCTCCAACGAGTACTTATAAGTCTGATACTTTTGAGTACTTAGAGGATATGACACTTCTAAGATCTTGGACTGAAGCCTGGCTCAAGTACGTCAGGTGGTATTACGCTACTGCTTTATCCCCAGATGTTTCCATCGAGGATTTTTTCCAAGCTCCTGTTGTTACTACTCGCTCTTTCCAGCGAGTAAAGAGTTTCCACTTCTGACCCGTTTCGGTCTGGTCAGTCCCAAGGTGATCTTGTTGGGTCTGTTTCTGATCAAGCTGAACTTTCTTTGTTGGAAGGGAGTGAGAACCTCTTTGATGCTGAGGTTGCGGCTCATCGAGAACTGTTGCGGGGAGACCATAGCTGAGGCTGGGCTTGATCCTAAACCTCTAACTATCCTAGGTTCTAGGTTAGGTGGAAGTGAAAAGACTAAGGGAGATGCAGATTACAGCATTGCAGATTCAGAGGAGATAAAAGTATAAGCCTTCTTTTTAGTCGTTGATGATGATGTATGCAGGGAGAATCCAAGACCAGTAGAAGTAGACCCTGCCGTCGTGGTTGATCCGGTTCACTGAGGAGCAGGAAACCCTGAATAGGGAATTTATTAAGAGAATAAAGATGTGGCAAAGAAGGAAATCCCCTTTTTAATGCCATCGATATAGATGAGACTACGGTGCCCAAAACCTTAGGCTTAGGACATGACTTATTCCCATAGCTATAGCTTGCTTTCTATAGATGAGCCCTTCGTTCAATGTTCCTTTGGAAGGATAAAGCGGCACATACCAACCTGCGATACAATCGAGCTTCCATTGATGGATCAAATCCAGCTATAAGTGATCGAGTACTTCCTTCCATAAAATTATAGTTGAGTCAGCCCTAGGAGAACAGCGCTTTGAGTCCCTTCTCTCGAGTACTGGTTTGAATAGACAGACCAGCCAAGATTGAAGTTCCAAGTGTTACAGTAACACTCTTGCCCCCCTGTTACCATAAGCTCAATCCGAACTTTGCCCTTACTGACAAGATTAACCATCTGACTCTTGTACCAATCGGGGACCACAAAGTCACTACTCCACTTTTCCACACCTCGGAATTCTACTCAAAAGTTCCATTAAGTTATCACAACCGCGCCAACCGTGTACAGTGCACGCAAGAGTGTCTGCCTACTCTGCAACGAGACCTCAAAGGTGCCAGCTGCATCGTAACACAAGTCCTCCCACCAGGCCTCAATTCATTCGACGGTCTGAACTCTTGACTTGACAGCACTACTACCATCCATTGCTTGATGAGGAGTGAGGAGGGCGGTGTGAAGGGATTGCTAACGAAAAGGCTTTGAAGCCTGAAGAAGAAAGCATTGATTGGGGCTGAGCAGGCTGAACTGTGAATCATATGACTGAAGAAGGGCATATGGGATGGCTTTGCCTATAGTACAATCAAGTCGCTATCTTCTACGACTGTAGATGTAGGTAGATATCGGGCCTTCTTCGTTCCCCGAATCTGTTAGTCAGTGAATAGTCCCACCAGTATGTAGAAGAGTTCGTCCCAGTAGTAGTCCACAAGCTTTGTTGGTCACCGGACACAGTGAGAACTGCTCAGCTTGCCCTAGCACACTAAGTAGATAGTAGGCACAGGTCCGCTAGGAGCTCATCGAACTGAACTTGTAGAGTGAGACCTGTGCTCGATATGGTTTATTTCACTGCTCTTTCTCTCGGTATGCTTCACCACATGCCTGTGATCTCTTTCTCTTTCAAGCTAGGCGGTATCTATAGGAAGTGATCGAAGCATCGGTGAAATGCCATACTTAACACATGCGATTTGCGGATTGCACCTTTGATATCCGCTAAGAACTTCCCAATCAAATAGATCTCCCCTGGCTGGCAATCTCACCGGTGAAGTTATAGCTCTCTAACAAGCGATGAGGGACGAGGTTGCCCGGGTCAACGGATCGAAGGCAGTATTTAACGTTCCCACCTGCAACTACGAACTAGGCTAGCTGACCTAGCAGTGAAAGACGAGAGAGCTGACCAAGAATGTCCTAGATTCATCCCTAGCGGCTTCAAAGCCATTAAGATCGTTACTTCTGGGAATGAATAGTCTTTATAGCGCTCTTGAAAGCGCAACTCCAAGAAAAGAAGAGGGGCTTCCCCGTTCTCAGTCCATGAAGGTGCTTTCTTTATTTATTGGTAGTTTGATGCTAGCTGTTATGCTAAGCTAAGCAATGCCGCTTATAGCAGTTGGACAAGGAAAGGCAAGAGCGAGCAGCCACACATGAACCGCGATAAACGATGTCATGATAGGCTTTCCATAACCATCTTTCCGTAATCAAATCCTTCTTTCAGTCTCCCAATAAACGAAAAAGGATTGCTGCGAAAGCTGTGCTCGATTTCCTGCGCTAAGAAAGGGGAGTGCCCTATTTACCAAGAGGCTGCAGGCCAACTCGGAAAAGAAGGAGTTGCTATCGAATTCGAATAGGCTTAAGAAAAGGTTGTCACAGAGAAGGAGCAAAGTAAAGGGAGGAAGGAAATGGGCAAATAGGTTCAATCCGTAACTGAAAGCAGGAAAGTCAGAAAGAAAGACATAAAGCAAGGGAATCTGGTAATCCTACTGCTACTAAGACTACTCCGTCTTAGGGCTAGGAGTTAAGGCGCGGCGTAACGGGGCGTAACAGCTGGTGCTCTAATCTGAGCTAAGAGATAGGAACTGCACTTCGACTTGATTTATTCTACTTCTCCCTCTCTAACCCAAGTCCTAGAAGTGAATGAGGTTTTTTTCCTGGAATAAATTTTGAGTGTGAATTTTAACTAGTGCTGTGCTTACTCTTTAGTGGTAGAGTTTGCCAGAAAAGCAAAGCCTTAGAGTTCTAGCGGGGTTGCTCTATAATAAGCTCCTTAAGAATAGAGACTTCTTGGTGAAAATGTCCTTAGAAAAGCAAAGGCTAAAGCCCATACCATACTTAAATGTGTGAATTCTAACTGTCTTGCTTCTGAAAAGCTGTACTTCTTGGGTACGAAACTTTTGTTTCAGCTATCATTCGATCTCGAAAGAGTGCCTTTTGGCTTTATCTTGGGTCTGGGCTAATTCTTGAAAGCAGCAGCAGCTACTCCTACCGCTACTTTAACAGAAAAACTACCGATTCTCATCCTCAAGCCAACTCGTTTTCAAGCTTTTACATCAGGGTAAAGAGCGGCGGGATCGGGATAGGCATTAGGGGATTTGAGAGTGCCCTTACATCTAGTTTCTCCACTATGTTGTCGAGCTACTTCGTTCCTATCTTGTAATACTATTAAACTCCTGTAGCGAGAAGGAGAGAGGAAGGGAAGTTGGTCACCTGCAGAAGTAAACAAAAGACTGGTATTGTAGCTGAAAGAGTTTCGAATCAGTGTTAAAAACTGATTGAGGGCTCCCGAAGAGGCTAGTTGACTCACTATAGCTATAGTCTCAATCTGGTAACCAACCAAAGCGCATGCATAACTATGGCTGCCATTTATGCAAGCATTCTCATTCACAAGCCCAAAAAGCAAGAGCAGTCTCTTCATAGCACCCAGCACCCGGCAGTCCCTTACCTATAGCCTTCCTTGGACCATAGGGGGTTACCCTCTAGAAGCAGTTTCCTTCCGCCCTGCCTTAGCAAGAATAGCATTATTAGCCTCTCTAGTAGTTCTAATGCCAAGACCTCCATCTCTCTTCCTTAAAGGAACTTTGTCCCAACCCACCAGGTGCATCCCTTTTTTAGTAGGATTCAGTAGACCATAAAAAGTTTCTATTGATTTTGTCCAGCAGGGTACAAGTATGAGCAGGCAGTAAAGTAGTTTGCATAACATAGTAAGGAAGGGCGGGCAGTAGTCACAGCCTGAATAAGAGTAGCTCTCCCAGCGGGGTTAAGGCATTTTTCCTTCCATCCTTGCAACCTCTTTTGAACTCTTTAAATGATGTAGTTGAAGGTACTCTTGCTAACTTTTGAGTGGAACAAAGGGATACCTAGATACTTTCCTCGGTTATCAGTGATGTGGATGCCACTCTCTTCTTGAATTTATCTCACCAAGGATCTAGGAGTCTTTGGGCCAACAAAGATTTTATACTTTTGAAGATTAACTTTCTGGCCAGCTTGTTCACATCACATAAAAAGTTTTCAATAAGAATCTTAACTTATTGGAGCTGCTGCTGAAACAAGATAAGAAAAGGAAAGAGTTAGAGTCTACAACTACAACCTCCCGCTTGAATTGGAATCTTAGCCAGCCCTTGGAATCAAAAGACAAAGAAAGAAGTCTTGGAGTGAGAGGTTCCTCTGTAGCCAGTTCCAATTCATCTTAGTCGATCGAGGGGTTCATCTTTCGAAGTGATAGTTCTGGGCGTCTTGGTATTGGATCCGCTTTTCTCTCGTGCTCTTCTGGGCGGTACAAATAAATTAGGAATGAGCGCACCGAAAGACAACATAGAAAACTCATCCGCTTGTCAATGAATTCTTGGTGTTATAACTTTTTTGTCTATGAGCTTTCCTCCCCCCCATTTTGGCTGCGTGAACGAAATCCCCGGTCATTCACTATCAAAACCACCGACCATCCCTTCTGTCTAAAAGAAGGTGAGAGCTTCTGACGGCTTGGAGCACCCGCTGATAGGGAACGCTTTGTCGGGTGCCACGTTCCGTTATCTGATTGACGTACGACCGATAGGTACGCTCCGTCATAAGCTCCCCCCGCGGAGAGTGGAGATGGTGCTTCTCCGTTCGAAAGTAAGAACAACTTCCATCTGACCGCTTTCACGCTTCCTGAATCCAGCCGGTGAATCTAATATGAATAGTTCGCCAGGGGGGATTTCTTTTATCTTCAGGTAAGGTGCGTATTGTATCGGATAAAAGGCTGCGAATAGGCCTCCTCTCTTTCCTGCGCTCTCCTCTACCCCTAACATTTTGTTCCCTTCCCTCTTCGCTAACCTCTATTCCGTTGAATGCTATTCAGTCTGGGATCGAGCCCAACTATTATAATTATAGTTATAGCTTTCTTCCAACAGCAGATTCATTCGCAAGAACCGATGCCGTACTGCTTCAGTGGAATGCTCCGTAACCTTACTCACTATCTTGACTAACTTAACTGTCTTCTTTTAATGAATGCCCTAGGCCTTCTTCACTAGCGCAACCCTCCCTAACAGCCTATGAATGTGCAGTGGAATCCCGTTCGTATTCTTCCTCAAATATGTAACTTTTCCTTTATCTGATTGCAACCTATTGATCGGATTTACTGTGCGCGGATATCTTCACTAATGATTCCACCTCCTACTCCTTCCCCGGCACACAAAAAGAGTGCTAAAGTCGGAAATCACTCTCTAAGTATGGAGCTTTTTTAGCTCTAAAGGTGCGAAGCGATAAAACTTATCCCAATAGGAATGTGAAGGAGAGAATAATATTTTTTATTATATAATAACATAACTAAGATCTAGGAGAGACAAAAAGTCTTACAGATTTTTAGATATACTTTTTCGTGTCATATTTTAAAGTCTGAAATGAATGGAAAAAAGGTCAAACTACCAGAAGAGGGCCCTTCATGGCAGTTGGTAGTCGGCAACCAGTCTTCTTTCTTTAAATAAAAGGCTAAGGGCAGAGACCTTTTTTATTTGATAATAGCAAGTCTAGTCCAGGTTTAGGAGCACATCCCCGGTAGCAAACAAAGGAAGAAGGAAAAAGTGCGGCAGCTTTAGCTGCTTGTAGAACATTGTCTGAAGAGCTCACTGAAATAAGGTTTCCAGCTCCTAGGATCGATCCTTGCATTCAAATAGGGGAGCTCTCAAGCTCGATATTTTATTTATGATACCAGCACACAAAGATCTTCCCTATGAACAGGAGGCAAGATTTCTGCAGCTCCGAACTTTGACCACGAAACAGAGAACAAGGATGAAAAGAAGCTTTCTTCACTTTGACGGTCGACGGTCCTAGTGTGAGTGGATGCGTAGTTTGAAAGTATTTCCACCTGAACCAGGGTCGTGCTGAACCTTTTTCTGGCGGAGGTCCACATGGACTTAGAATGAGGAAGTAAAGCATCGAATTCCATGTGTTCAGCATGGATTTAAAGATGAGGAATAGCACAAAAAAAAGAGGAAGCGTCCGGCATTAGAGATGGCTTCAGACTCGACCTGAAAGGTGCCAGTTACATCTATTGGACCAGACGGAAATACAAGCTGTCTTGTAGCATGCATGGGTTCGACGTATTCTTTTGCTTGAATTCGACTAGATCCCTTCCCGCCTAGTAGTTCTCACAGGTAGGCTACCGGGGAAACTCGGTGGAGCCGCTGGTGGTTCTTTGTCTCTTTGGCCCTTACGCCCTAGTCGACCTCTTCTCTTTATCAATTCCACTTTCTGTAAACCCCTGACTCTGTGTCTCGCGCTTTTCAGCCTGAATTCCATTCCCGTAATTCTTATATTAAACTACATACATCAATTAAGAAAATAGTATAGTAATCGAAGATAAGATAGAGTCTTACTTACTAGTGGCCCTTTCGGGGACTCTTGGGTGAGACTGGAAAGCCAGACTGATTATACCCTTCCCTTCGTGCCCCTCACCCGAGGTCACCTGTTGTCCATTCAATCCGATCGGGGAATAAGCCAAAGGACAGCCAAGACCATCCTTCCGAGGGTTAGGTTCAAGGGTTGATTCGAAGACGCATCTCCCTAACAAATAAAGAAAGCTTTTGGCCTCCTTGCCTCTGTATGAGCCTTTTCGCTAATATGCTCGGAAAGTCATGGTTCCTTGCTTGTGGAGTTCCTTCTTGGATTGAGGGAGTACGGAACCAAGCCCGATGTTCTCTCCCATTAAGTTAAGCAATTTCGAAATGAATTCAAGGCTTGCTTTTAGAGCAATGAAGCTGAAAGATGAATTGAGAAGATCCAGAGCGAACTAATGAGTTTGAGTTCATGAGGTTTAGAAGCTAAATTGCACGAGCATTAGAGTAGCTAGGATTTGATACGAGTGAGACGAAGACTCGATGGTTCTTACAGACCAATCTCGACAAATAACATAAATTGGACAGTAACGAATACGAATTCATTCAATTCGAAATTCTTTGTCTCTCGACTTATAATTATTTAGAATGGATGCACAGAATCCACAGCTATTGAATCCTATCTTTGAAAGAAGGAAGAGGCATATGCCAAAGAAGAACGGCATTTACTATAGGAGGAAGGAAGGAAGCCAGGGACACGTGCAGACGCTTTTTGTTACCGGAGAAGAGGATTGATTTTCGGCATATGAGTCTTACTCGGACATGAAACAGAATCAGTTTTGTCCGTGAGTGGGAGCAAATCCGCACCTGAAAGCAGGAAAGATCCAATTCCATGTGTTGCGAAAGTGGAAAGACGGAAAGCTACTCTTCTTACCGAATAACCCCTCACCTTGACTTCAAGCAGGATTGAATCAATCAAGGGGACTCAGCTGCACATTCATATGAGTAAGCTCCTTCTTTAAGTTAAGGCCCAAATGCCATGATCAGAAAAGGAAGTAGAATAAGGGAAGGTGCCAAGTCTTTTATCTCCTTTGGGAGTCTCTCGTCCTGGGACTTTTCTTGTCTGTCACTTGAATTAGGTTCGTTCCAGTAGCTTGCCATGGTTCCTTTGAGGAGGGGTGTTTACAAGGGTTTTGGAATGCAAGAATGTAGTGGTAGACGAGAGGGAACCCGAAAATGCAGATGTAACCCTAGACTGTGAGTCCAGGTGATTTGACCCTTCGTAAAGATTTTATTCGAGGCTGACCTGCTCCAAATGCTGATTCTGCACAGGTGTCCTCGTTTTATCTGAGGATTGGATTTGTCTCGCTCCTCTTTCCGGACGAGCTGAGATAGATGCTCTTTCTGGTCTTCGTTTTAGGGTTCCAAACCTTACTCTAACAAGTAAGTAAACTACCTTGATTGGGAATAAATTAATGGAAGAAAACCAACGGCAACTTCCACGGAGCCATCTCTATATGCGCCTATCAGTGAGCTGATTGCTCTCCAGGGCCTTTATCGAAAAGCTTCATCGCTCGGATTTGTGCTGTGGCTGTAGCCCCGAAACAGAGTAATAAGGAGGCTGAGATGAGAAAAGAGAGACCTCACGGGTGAAACCAGTACGGCATAAGCCATAGGTCCGTCCTAACTAACGATATGGAAAATAGGCCTTGGCCTTTTCTTCCTTGAGGACCAAACCGATCTTCGAAGTTGAAACCCGAAAGTGAAGTTTGCTTTGCTTCTTTCTTTGCTATGAGAGTGAAAGCTGCTCAGAAAGGTCTTGCTTTTCCTATTACCGAATCGACTGCTAACAGCCGGCCTTACCTTAAGCGCGTTACAAACTATTGTTCTTGACAGGTTCACCCCTACACTGGGGAGCAAACTGCCTATCTGGGAGGCTTTGGGCCTATTGGGTGGGGTCAAATTCTAACTTCCGCTGTTGGACCAATACCCCTTGCTTGTATTCCTCCAGGTCAAATGAAAGTGTTGATTTTTGTTCTTCTCTATCTGCTATTAATACGTAGATCGCCCTCCTGACCTGAGAGGAATATTTTATCCATTAAAGGAGCACCTCAACAGCAGGAGCTGGTATGGACTTTGCTTCCCTCCGTGGATGAACCGTCTTGATTCATTCCTTTTCTTCCGTCATTTATGCACTTCTTTAGGAAAGAGCTTTGAGACTTCCTGCCCAAGGAGATAATGTGAACCAATAATTAATGCGATTATCAAAGAAGCGGCTAGACATAGGTCAAAGGTACAACCGCTACCGCCAGTAGGATTTCCTTGCTTTACTAACCTACGAACCGCACCGTGGGCACCACGAAGGGACTAGTGTTGGAATAAGAGTCAAAGACGACGTGGACGTCATACAACACAACACAAGCAAAGACGGGAGGTCATTTCCATCCCGAGTCTCAAACAAATAGGGTGCAGGTTAGTTTCCTTGCGGCTGCCCTAATAATCTATAGGATTTATTCAGCTTTCTCTGAGGCTTGAGAGTCAGTGCCTCTTGCCTTTTCCCAATCAGAGTTAAGCTAGCTCATTTCAAGAAAGCAAACAAGTGCCCGTAAGGCAAGCCTTCCTTTTAAAAGTGGAGTGGTAGTTTTCTTTGATGTCATGCCAGTTAAGGCAGTGGATGCCATTACTTGACTCAATCTATCCGGGTGATCGAAGGCGTATCGCGATCGACGCTTATTATACGTTGCTTCGACTGCTGTGTACATCCCCAGCCAATAAGAGAAGAGGAGTGGGTACCAGACTCCCTAAGAGGAGATAACAGTGGCTCCGCGCCCCCTAACTACTGAAGACCTTAAAGAGGTGGTTGAGTAAGGCATAGATCGCTGATTCTATTAATTTCATTCTTTGAAACTACGCGCTAGACTACCCTCTATTTTAATAGTAAGATTTTATATTATTGGCTATTGGCACTTCTATAGAATAGAAAGAAGGTCTTGAAGAGCCTCGTCAAAAAGTACGCCCGCCCAAAGACTGATTTCCTTTAAGCAGAGACCCTTTTTCTGTGAGGGGCCAGTCTTTCAGTAATTTCCGAGGGCAATAAAAAAAGTTCTTTATAGGTTCACGAACACGACCCGGCAATCGATTTCCTACAACCCCATGGAATCTCATTCATTAAAATTGTATAGAAAAGAAAGAAATCGGATGAGACTTTCATTCTTACTATTCGTATTATCGTAGTAGAAGTAAGAAAGCAGATTTACTAATCAGTTTATTCGCCATGTTAGGAGAAGGGGATGGTCGATGGGAAGAAAAAGAAAGAGCTTTGAATGCAAGCTTCACTCCATCTTTGAGAGTATGGAACTAAGAAGTGGCGGTTAGCGCACCTGCTTCAATTTTATTACGTCTGTCAGCTTTAGCTTTCTTCCTCGAGTGCTTGAGTAGAGGCTTATGGAAAGGCCTAACTGCTCTTTTAGTGAACTTGTTGTGTCCATCTGCTTCACTTCAAAAGAATGACGTAGATATATATACTAGAAAGAAAGGGCCATGGCAAAGGGTATCGTATATAAGAAAAAAGCTTGACGGAGTGACCTTTCTCGATTTCAACAAGCCGATGGTGATCTCACGGGAATCTAGCTTTGTCAGTGTGGAGTGGATATAACGCCGACAGCATGCAGCTGATAATGAAGACAGAGATATATAGAAAATGTTAAGTGAACCGCAAAAATTACTTAAATAAACAAAGCACGCCCAAAATAAGAGTAAAGCTCCCGCCCTTAATAAAGAGGCTTAAGTTATCGGTTCGAATCCGATAAAGGGCTTTCGGGTGTTCCAAACACTCTTTTTTTCGGTATGCCGCTCCGCCAGCAAGGAGTGCCAGAGCAATAATCAAATAAATCTAAGAATGGAAAATAAACTCGTACTTTTTGGTAATCCAACGCTTAGCGATATAGATTTTATCATGGAGACTCCTAATCCTTCCCTTCTTCAGCTTATTCCACTAGTTCTTCGACTTTGTCGGACGCGCAAAGTGCTGCACCTGACTTGGACCTCTTATTTAATCAAATATGTAATGAATACAACAGGTGTGTGCATGAAGCCGGGAAGGTATTACCCCCGGAATGGACCATGCCTGACCTTGTTCGGACAATGTTTGGTGATGAAGCTATTCAGCACGGCTTTCTGACGGATGCCTACTATGATGTGCTGTTATGTGGCACTCATAGTTGGGGATGCGAGGAGCTAATTTGCTCGATCTAATAAGCTATGTGTATTAGTATGCAAAAATAGGGAGGAAGGACAAAGGAAAGAGCGATGCCTACATTAAATCAATTGATTCGTCATGGGGAACCCAACCCTAGCTTGAGGCTTGCTTGTCTCAATCAATTTGATTGCTTTAACTAGTCATGCTATGGAGAATTCCCATTGAGAGCCAACTGCTTCATGCCCCAGATCGCGGGGATTCTTATTGTGTGTGGTCATATTTCCTATTCATTGAGTAAAGGGCCGCGTTAGACCCGCCTTTCATCGGAGCACATCGCTTTCGCTCCTCAGTTTCTCAGTGGAAGAGGACCTTTCTCGATCAACTATCTTACTTGAATGAAGAAAGAAGTAAACTTTCTATACCAAATTATCTGAATAGCCAAATAAAGGAATTTTTGGCTTGATAGCCACTCCCCTGAAAAACTGCAAAGAAGACGATTCGCTACTTCCGAATCGCTGCATCCAGCTCCTCCAGTCTCCTCTTTCGTTTGCTTTCTTTATTATTGCTTCTGTTGAATGAATATAGGGCTCAGGCGAAGAAGGGTGATCCCTATCAATAGACTTTTATACCAGTTTGGCCTACAGCTCCCGTACCTAGCGATAAAGTGTCTGGTTTCTCTTTCGAGCGTATCCTGATAGTGCGGTGCTGTTCCCTCTCTCGGCATAGAGTCTATCAGAGAGGGGCTTTTGTCTCGCCAACTCCGTCTGCTTTTGCTTCGAGTGCCCTTTCCCCTTCCAGTCTAGTACTTTTTTCAATCTTTATTTTTTGCTTAGAGTGAGGTTGTAATCATCAGTAGCATTATGCATTCATTGTTCTTAAAACTAACAAAAGGTCTTCAAATAGTTCGTGGTAATCTTCTTGATAGATATAATACTGCTTGACAGGATAGAAGGCTTCCGCCATGGTGGGTTCGCTATGAGACTCCTATTAGTAATCCACCACATATGGATGAGGTTCATCGTGATATGTTGCGACATTTCGGAATTAACGGAACCCACCAGATTAGGCATAGATCAGGTGCAGTCTATACTATACATTTGGCCCATTGATTCCCCATAGGAGTATTCCTATTCAAGGTGAACGCACTCCCTTGCAGCGATTGCCAGCTCCAGGTCTATCAGGTGTTTTAAGTATCAGAGAAACTTCTAGAATAAAGTCTTTTGGCCTTGGGGAAGCCTTACAATATTCTTACATGAGAGACACTCGCTTCGTTGTTCTTACTTCTCTTCTACTCTTTTTCGGTCTATGGTCTATGTTGTCCCCTGCTCCATTGTGCTTAAAAGCAGCAGCCCTAATTTATTTTCTCCCGATATAGGATTTCTTTTAAAAGTAGCTAAAAATATCTATATAGAAGGGATCTGTAGTAACCATCCTCAGGTAATATCTCCCTGTGATTGTGGGGAACCTCTTAATTTAATAGTATCTTAGAACATCTCTTAGATACTCCTAAAGAATCCGAAGATTCCCCTCGTCTAGCCCTTCGTTCAGACAGGTTTTCCGAAGATTCCCTTATGGAGAAAAGGCATCAGATAAGGGGGGTCCTCTTATACCCTAATGGGAAGGCTTTATCATTACGGACTTATAATAAACACCTCCATTACATGGAGAACTTTGGAACCCACCGTAGCGTCCCTTATAAGAGAGTTATGACAGCTTTATATAATAAAGAACTGGAACTAGAAAAGAATTTAATAATTTGGAAACATTGGGCAATTTACTTTATACCTACTATTCCGTCTGGTTTTTGGTTTCTAGTCTAATTTTATTAGTTGCCATGATTGGGGCTATAGTACTGACTATGCATAGGACTACTCAGGTAAAAAGACAGGATGTTTTCCGACGAAATGCTATTGATTTTAGGAGGACTATAATGAGGAGGACGACAGACCCACTCACGATCGACTAAAAGGAAAGTCGCCCGGAGATATTGGTTCAAATCCAATTCGTGAGATAGCAAAGCGATAAAAGGAAAGAAACTCTTTTCTTAACCAGCTACTTGACTCATTCAATAGCTGGAGTACGGAAAAGCTTAAAAAGGTAATTCAGGCGCAGTTCTCAAGTATAGTTGACTCATCCGACTAAGAATCCGAGTCCGACCCCGATTTTTCCTTAAACCAACCCCAGACGCCCAATGGGAAATGTACTCAATAGATGCTCTCTGAGTGACTAAGGAAGTCAGGGATGAGCAAGACATACTTTTTCAAAATATGATATGAGGTAAAATACCAGTGAGCGCCGCAGCAGCCCGGACATAGACCGAATTCGGGTCCTCAACTCTTGAGTATATTGACCACGGAACGGAAACGATGTTATAAAAATACTTACTATCTTACGAGTGAGGTACTTGCAAACTATACTTGATAGATCCTTATCCAGTTCAACTTTCAAGAACTTAAGGAGATCTTCGAGAATAAAGGAATAAACATAATTTATTTTGTTATCTTTATTTGAGATGAGGTTCGTTCTCTCTGCCATGGTTTCATCCAACAAAAAGTAACTCATGATCTGATAGGCACTTGCTGATGCGTCTTGGACAATAGGCGTGGTTTTAATAATATTTTTATTTGAGAAGAATCCTAATAGATTCCCGAGGAACTGAAAGGGGCGTTTAGCGGACCGAGCCTTCGCGATCAGTTTCGCATAGTTCTCACTACTGTGCTTGTATTTTATAAAGTTATTAGAAAACCATTTCATTGCATCTTTGAAACTCTCGAATGACTGGTAATGGAAGCTTGTAGCACATAGAAAATGGCTTTTCATAGAATCTGTAATCTTATTAGTTTATTTTAAATCATCAGCAAAGACGATCAGGCTTCTTGCTAGATCACCCTCGTGTAAATGCAAGATCCCACTGCGGTAGATTCTACCTCGGAAGTCGAGAAAGGCAGGCAAAATTGATATCCATCATAGGCTGATGCCACATTAATAATCAATTGCTCATAACGAGCACGCTGTATGTTATTATATAATGTATTTAACAAATCGCTAAAACTCTATTTTTCGTTAATATCTACATCTTTCAAGTGTAACACTCTAAGTAAGCTTAATACCCCTTTTTGATTCATTGAGGCTAGAAATTATGGCATGAGTAAACCATTTTCAACAAATAAGTTCTCATTATTTTTGAAGATATTTCAACCAATCACTGTTGATTTGAAAGGCCTGACCCTGCAGCTTGTTCATTACACAGATCATACTCATTTGGTGGAAGAAAAATATTGAAGTGATTAAAGTTTACGCTACTTAACAGGCGATAACGATCATACATATCTAATGTTGGACAACTTAAGTAACCCCCTATAAGATCGGACATCTGGCTAGCATTTTCACCATCATTGCGGGCATTCCGCCACTCTATAGGTGGGTATACCATAGGCAAGTTTAACTTGATAGGTAGTAATGAGATGTCAAAATAGCACACAGCGTACAGAGCGCTTGGATGAAAATAAGATCCTTTCTTTTTCTTCACTTTAGTTGAATTGCTCAAATCACTTATAAAAGTCATCAATCCCCTTTCCTCCATGAAACTAACTAAGCTGGAACCGATGGGATTTCGTAGGATTTTCCTAAAAAGGTGCCTCACCGAGTATAAATAGAAATGGATGAAACAACTCTAGCATATAAACTAGAGAACGACAGATGTATTCACTCTGTGTTTTTTCGATCTTGTACCTTATAGTAATAGTACACTTAACACCAACCCAATCTCAGACGGATAAGAAACTCCTATACCAGTGATACATTGACTATAACTCTAAAGGGTACCACAATGTGAGATGTACTAAGGCGGAAAGCAACCTCGCTTATAGCGTTCGTGACCAATCCCCATTGGTCACTTCACTCGTCTAGAAGACAGATAAGAGTTAGAGCTTTAGTAGTATACCAGGGACATTGTACTTTTCATTTCCGTGACTGAGACACTGACTAAGAAGACATGGACTTGATTATACTCTAACGGCTCACACATAGTATAGGGTACTTTTATACGTTACCACCAGTTGCCACATTTGCTTATGAAACAAGAGCAGCTTATCCCGAGGAGAACTGAGCATAAGTCTGATTTCTTAGGGTAGTCACTCAAAAGTTCTATCGAGGCAGAAGAAAAAGAGCTAAGTTATTCTCTCTAGGGAATCTGTCTTAACCAGGGAAGTGAACAGCTTCACATCTTACTGGGTGTGTGCCCGGCTAAAGGAAGATCATCTTTCTTCATTGCTAGGATCAACGGCAAAGATCCCCCTAAAATAAGATTTAGGGCTCGAGCCTCGGGGTCTTGGAACTGATTGAAAAAGGGAACTTTGTTACAACTTCACCTACCACCAAAGCAATCTTTTACTATTTCTTGGTAAAAGCTAGTCTGCCCAAGACATGAGCTAGCTGATGCTGGTCTGTGGCAATTTCATCCTCGGTTAGTCTCGTTACTAAAGCCTTGTCTGTCTTAAGACCCCATTCCTCAACAATTGGGACAGAGCTCTCTAACTTACCTTATTTCCGAGTAGTTCCTAGGGGGTCAAGACCTTAATGGACCACCAACCCAATCCTACCTGACAAACTAGGTTTATTTCGAGAACGTGATCTAGCTTGTTTTCCTGCCAAGAGGCCTGCTTGGTTCCTGGTTTCCCGTTCTCTTTGTCTAAGGCTAAGAAATAATTCTATGGTCATTTTCTCCGGAGCTCTAGTTACTATCATACCATCGAAATAGACGAGAGTTTTGGTATATCTTCAATAAAGTATAAATGTTTTCTATAAAGTCAAAGAACCTCCCCGAAGGTAAAAATCATGCTTTTAAAATGCAAGGGAAATAGTTAGTATCCGGGCTTGGCTTGCACCCCTATAATTCTTTATCTAACTCGGTACCTTGCTTGACTTGAGGGCACGGCACTTACTTGCTAGTAAAAGTCTTCATAATAAATCACTATTCTAAATGTCTCCTTATGGTTGAGTTAGGTGGGAGTCCCTCTTTATAACCCAATAACATAACCCTCTCCCCAAGGGTTAGGCCTATTCGAAAGAATAACTTCTTTCACTGGTATGGAAGAGTAGGAGGGGTAGGCCATGGGCGGGCTTTGCTTAACTAATTTTTTTTCGTTTCTTTCCCCTGTAGTGAAGCAGGAACTCAGAGTAACATTGCTATCTAATCGATTTTCGAAAGAGCAAACTTCATTCATTGAACGCAAGTAAGCGATAGGCGATGTGGCATACCTTTTGGCACTACCTCCAGCGCTCTCCTGAGTTCACAAAGTATTCCACGTATCCATGCTGAGGAAATACGTACCGTCGCCAGAGCATATCTGGTTGATAGAGGATATGGTTGTAGATAATAAATTAACTTATGAAGAACGCCCGGAGAAGATTGTTGACAGAAAGGATCAGGTACTCAGGACGCGCACAATTCCATACGTCGTGTAGGAATCATTCCGAGCGCGAAGCTACATGGGAACTAGAGGAGAAGATGCGGGAGGAGCACCCTCACCTTTTCGACACGCCAGGTAAGAGTTTTGTCATCAAAACTAACACTTAATGATTTGAATCGATGTGGATATAGTCTCGCACCTTTCTATAGGTTTTCCAAGTATCTATCCCTCGGTATGGTCGTTCCCTTGGACCCTAACCTAACATAAAAGGTCGTGTGCCATCCCGCTTCTGCCAGAATCGAAGCCAATACCCTGAAGAGGTATAGAGGTCAACGATGGAAGGTACCTAGGAAGCAGAACTCGCCAAGAGTCTGAGATCTGATTGAACAATTGTAAGATTTTCATCATATCAAATGCTCTTTCAGTCTGCAGAAACTTGGGAGGGGTCACAATAGAATCAAGTATTCTCACACTTAATCGCTTTGCCAACGGTATGACCCGTGACAAAGTGAATAAAAGAAGGATAGATATAACTGAACTAATGTGTCCGCCTTATCATCCTTCCTCATTATCACCTTACGGTGAAATGAAGGAATGATCCTAGGTAGACCATTCCGACTGAGGGAGACGAAAACTGGTAGTCTCTCATGCTCGTAAGGCGGCCCGGCGTAAACCTGTTGAAGGCAAACGCCACACTGCTTTAAATAAAGTGCAGTAGATAAAGGACCGGACTTACGGTATAATTGACGTACCTGTTTCGCAAACAAGTGCGCAGCTATACAGTTCTCCTTTGAAAGGCCATCAGTGACCTTTCAGAAAGATTCCGGGTTCATTCCACTGAAACTAGCTGGCAATATCTTATATATAAGTGCTATTCCCTCTCAGCTTCAAAAGGGCTTCCCCGAGGAGAGTACGGGGCATCTCTATGGTTCCAATATGGTATCGCAGAGTTCGTCGATCTTCTTCTGACTAGTGCCGTGCTGTCAAACATAAATATAATACAATATCGGGCGGGAATCTCTTTGACCTTCAATGTGTCTAGGGTAGGGACCTATCTTCTTCGTAGTGGGCCCTTCTCTCTCTTAGTATGAGCCCCGGAACTGCTTGTTATACATACCGCCAGCTGTCTTTCCCGGCGCTTCTGCTTTCTGCCATAGAGGTGTGAGGTTAAGAATGATCGAAATAAGACACGATAGAAGGTGGGTGACTAAATGGGAGCATTTCCTTTCTTGCCCGGTAAGCTCCTATCGTGGTTTTCGATTGTCGATTGCTTTTGTACTTTGACCCTTGGCTAGTTCACTGAGCTATATCGGGGACTTAGCGTTCGACTGTTGCCAACTCGGGGGTTGAACCCGAGAACTTATGTTCTGAGTGAGAGGTGGAAACCTTCTTGGTTAGAGTTATAGGAGAGCGAGAACCGTTCTAGGGAAATAGGGATTCCGCACGCACCTCGAGAAACTGGACAAAAGTACCTGTTTTGTTTGTGAGGTGGTAAGGCAGATTTCTGAGAGTTGTTCCGTACCTCTTGAGTTCTGAACTAGAGTCAAACCTCCGCAAACCCTTGGTGGACAGGCTTTCGTACCGAAACAGCTGACTTGCTTGCATCCCTTTGATTGCTTAGTCTCTCCTCCTTGCTGCACTATTATGGTACATCGGTATAATCCTCTGATCCCGTGACTTGCCTTTAATTTACTTGTCTTTATCTTTCATCTTTCTATCCTATGCAAAAAAAAATAGAGGAAGATTCTATGAATATCCCCATCCATAGTAAAGACTCTTCTCAAATACGCAGTTGCCAGATTACACAAAGCCATTTTCAGTGTGCTAATTCAACCTTCTTTATAAAGAGGATATGCCATATGGTGCCCCGAGGATTAGAGCCAAGAAATATACATCACATCGATCTAGCCTAATAAACAAGGCTCCATTCCGGCTTAATTAATTATTGCCTCCTACCGTATGGCATCTCCTCTACTTCAATTCAAACTAGCGTTTCGCCCCTTTCCTCTTTCTTTGCTGCAATAGATGAGATTGGCATTGGCCTAGTTCCAATCCTTCGTCAAGTCACTTAAAAACTCCCTCCTCATTTGCTGCAGGTGAGAAAGGGCCTTGCTTTCCGCTGGCCTGATTAGTAGTCAGACTGATGATCTACCCGTCTCCGAGGGGGTAGACCTGCCGGCAACTCCTACGGCAAAAGAAAAGCGAACTCTTCCTTAAGCAGCGCTATGCTTCATCCTCAAGGTCAACGGTTCTAGCCTCCTGAACCGTCGTAATGGACTTATAAAATATAAAGCCTCTTCTGCCATTTTAACCTATTTGGCTATTTGGGCCGTTTTACTCATTTCTTTGATTACCAGGGCATAAGACTGCCCGCTCCACCACGTGCATAAACTCATTATCTCATGATAGGCCAAAGCGTGACCTTTTTTCTGGCCAAACTCTGTGACAGGGATATAAGGGTGTAATCCTGATGTCTCTAAAGCGCTACGTCTTTTCCCGGCCATCATGCATCGCTCCAACCTCCTATTGCCACAGCCTTACAAGCAAGAAGTTAAAAATCTCATATAGGGACCTTACTGCCGTTCCCAGCTTAAGCGTCTACACCTCCCAACAAAGAAAGTGAATGAATGTGAAATTTGCTTTTCTAACTAATGGCACATCTTCCTTAATAGCAACTGCACTTCTACGCAGGCATCAGGAAAGGGATTGACCTTTGGAAAGTAACTTCATACCTTAGACGGTTTAGGCTTTTGATTCGACAGTTGGGATTGAGCTTTCACTATCACTAAAGGACCGATTCTTGTTATTGCCAATTCCCAGTCCTCTAGGCCCAATAGACTGAAAGCAAGGAACTTCACTCTAAGCTGGGGAAGTAATGAAGGGTAAATAGCGTAGATAAGAAAGGGCGTCGTTAGCAGGCTAGACAGATATTGAATGAAGAAAGAGAGGTAAATGAGACTGGTATGCCAGTTTCCATCTTGTTTTTGTCGGGGGTTTTGGCAGAATTGGGTTCTACTCCCATAGCCCCTTTTGTTGCGGCATTCCCCCAAGGAAAGAAAGATAAAGACGGGATATGCGATTTAAAACTTGTCGTCTACTTTCAGGAAATGTTCGGAACAGAGAACTTACAATAATACAACGCCGCATTCTCCGAAGATTGAGGAACAAGAAGAGATCTATTAAGAGAAAGATTTATCCGAGAGAAAATCTTAACAGTTACATCCAATCACAAACTACACGAAAGTTGCCCCTTTTTCATGGGGATTTACCCATCACAGAGATGCACAGAGGAACAGAACGAACTTCATATATCCCTTTTCTACTCAATCCAGAAACAAGATCGGACGTTATTCCGGTTCGTCTCCATTTTCGTGAAACTATTCCTCAAGCAAGGCAGCCGATAAGTCATCGAAGGGTTTGTGTGAATAATCGAATGGTAAGCATTACTCGTTTGAAAGTTTCCCACGGTGATCTAATATCTTTTCAAGAAAATGACGCGAGAATCCGCGGTGAAGAAATAAGGAGATCTTTCTATATCGAAATATCAGTTGATAAAATCATAGGAAAATTCCTGGATCACCCGGTAAGAATGTGGAGAAGAACCAAAACAGAATGGTTCCACCTACTCAAAACTAAGCGGGGATGCCGCCTACTACTAAAATCCCGGTTTTTGCAACAACAGTTGCGTTATTCTATGCAAGAAGAAGACTTTGAAAGAACTAAGAAGTTTGGATCCGAAAAAGTATGCTTAGGCAGTTCCTTCGCTGAGCACAACAGAATGAAGAGGAATTTGTATCATTTCAAATCCCTATTCTTATCGAAGAGAAGAAACGATAAAAACCGATATCTTCCTACTCGAACAAGAAGTCCTATAGTTTACAACTCTTCTTTATATAGTAATTCGACCTATTGCTCCTCATCCCCCCATCAGTTTACTATGAAGAGAAGAATCAAAAGGATCGAACTACCTACTCATTATTCGGAGGTGAATCATAGAACACCAAAAGCGGTGGTATTTTATGGACCTAACATAGGTCACATCCCTCACGACATAAGATTGAAAGATCCAAACCTTCCTCTTCGGAGCGGAAACGGACGTGGCCAAAACATATAAAGATCAGCGTAGTCGCTCATAGGGACATATCTATCCGGATAGAGGATAGTCTAGATCGATTCATAGATAGATTTCTATCCATATAGATAGGTATCTCCGTGGATAGAGATAAAGATAGGGATCCATCTAGATCTTGCTTGATTCACTATTTCCATTTTTTTTCTTGATTCTGATTGATTGCCTTTTTGACGACAAGTTTTAAATCTTAATGCAGGCAAGGTACGTAGTTCTCGACCGTAAGGGAGAAGGAAAGATTTTCAATTCTTACTTGCTGGGTCGGAGCGTAGACGAGCGAGCAGAGCCCAGGATACAGGGAAGCCCGTCATAGAGCAGTCGACTAGAAGTAGAAGACTGCTGGCCTGAGAGAAGGCGGCCTCCCTCGGGAAACATGGCCCAATTTTTCTTCTTTCTTTTTTGATTACCTTCTTTTAAGAAAAGTGAAGGATTATGCACGTGGAATACTCCTTTCCATTTCTTCTTTCTTTTCTTTAAGGGAGCTGTTCCAGAAGTTGCACTTTCTTTCGATGTTGGTCCAGGCCCCCTATCCATTGGCATTGAAGTAGGCAAGGCCAATCCATCTGTTAAGTCAGCTGGTTCTAGGTCAAAAGCTAGTGTAAAATATGTCTTTCTCGTCCTAAGCCCTAAGCTTCCGCCTTACCTGGAGTTGAAGTTACCGTTGGAGGCCTTTGAGTTCCAGTCTCAGTAGTGGTCTTCCCTATATGTACAGGGGAGTAGTTAGTTGCGAGTGTCAGATAAAAGTGCTTTAAAATAGGAGAAAGATGAATTTGACCATCCCAAGGGAAAATGAATGGGAAGGGGGCGTCTTAGCTACTCTTCAGGCTAATTATAAGAATAGGATGACTTACCTTTACTGTAAGGCTTGCTTTTTGGAAGCCTGCTCCGAGTAAACTCGCGATTCTTTCTTTTAGGCGGACAATTCTCTATATCGACTATCTCGAGGAGGGAATTCCTTAAGACTACCACTGCCTCCGCCGCTGCTGCAGTATCCTCATCAGATACAGATTCAGATACTACTCTTTGCGACATATGTTTAACTAGCCTTCGGGTGGAAAAAGATTAGCAGTTAAAGGAGCCGCATCCAAAGCAATGAAATTGTGTTGCGGAAATGAGTATACTATTGTTTGTGGTAAATTTACTGGTATTCAATCAATTAGGTAACTCTTAGCAAGTGCTACGGGTGCTTCGTACTATATAGAAGTCTTGGAATTTTTCCTCTTCTTTATATCATATAACAATTTTTTTTGACGATTCTGCTAATCCTTATGCTCTAACTAGTCTTAAAATTCTTTAAATTACAGGAAGAAACCTAAGAAAGAACTTCAAAAGAAAGAAAGGGAAATAATAGGGTTTTATTTATCCTTACACTATTTGATCAAGGAGAAGGCGGGGGACCTGTAAAGCATCAACCATTTAAACGGATCCATCTTTTCTTAGTCCGATTCTTATATGTTGGGTGCCTCTTCCTCTTCCGCAGATTCGGATTAGTGACTAGGGACCTAGCTAGGCTCCTTGTCTTTACCCCAGAGATCTCCCTGCCCTTTCGATCTTACTTATTGACTTATTCTCTAATCCACCTATGGGCATATTCCTTCCACTGGGGTTGCTTCATTCTGACCTATCTCAACAAGCCAGCCCATCTAAGAGCCTATTGAAATTCAATCAATGGCACAGCGTCCGATTCGATCACTCTATCGAGTAGAAGTACAGGGATGATTCAATCGATTCCTAAGACCTTGAAGGGCGAAAGCCCAATCGAACATCAATCACTTCACGGACGCTATTGATTGAGTAGCCAACCCCAAAACGCAAGAATCAAGGGGAGCGGAAAGAAGCTTCACCGATTCCGACTCTAATCTCAGGCTTCATTGGTAAGGTAAGGAAGCTCCGCAGCTCCAACATCGAATCGGGCAATTCCTCTTCCAGCCCTTGTGACATCAACAAACAAAGCGAGTTGAGCACGAAGACTTTTTCGGAGATGACTTCTGTCAATAGGCAAGTAGCGCCCAATCGAGCGAGAGAAGATAGGGTCCCAGCACTCGAAGACCAAGAGAAGAGGATGTGAACTGGCTTGGTCTCGTGATCTCATCTACGCAAATGTTCAGATCTTTCTTTGAAGGCCGGTCCCAAGGCAATTCATCAAGGGATGGGGCAGTAACCAACCCCAAAGGAAAAGAGGATACGAGTGAACCCGCTTGCCCGAGTCCGAGTTGACGAGGTGAAAGAGTTCAGACTAGGACAGTTCAGGCCAGGCCGGTGGAAGCCAATGAAAGGGAGAAGCGTTCAACCACTAGAGCAGTAGAAGATAGCCCTTCTCTTCTATGATTCGGCCGTGAAAGAAGCCCACTTCACCATCTCTCTTGGGAAAGTAGCCCTGATTCTATATAACATTCTTAAGATAAAATAACTGTCCCTGACCTACTTTGAGTCTCCGTAGGGAAACCGGCCTGGCAAGGAGGCTAGAGGAAGGAAACTGCTCAAGTGAGCTTGAAGCAACAAGGGCAGTGGGTTCAGTTCCCACGCGGGGAAGAACGTTCATAAGTAGAGCTGCTCCTGCAGTTCCAGGGAGATAATTTTTTTTATAATCTGTTCTCAAAAGCAAGATGAGCTATGAGAAAGAGCAAGAACCCGGAGCGATTGGCTGAACTTAACCTAGCTCGAGCGACAGGGCGGTTGATCAAGGGATACCGGAAAGAGGCAAACAACAGAACCTCCGGGTTTGAAGCTTTTCATGTCGGGGCGAGGTCAATCAAGGGTTTTGGGTCAGT